TCCCTCGTTACTGCTCAGAAGATAAGTAATAGGTAGGGATGACAGGATTTGAACCCGTGACATTTTGTACCCAAAACAAACGCGCTACCAAACTGCGCTACATCCCTTTCAATTGGTCTACAGTGTCATTGTAGAGAATCCCTGCCTTGTTTTCCACATCTTTATTTCCTACATTGATATACACAAACTATCTTATCATTTCTTCCTTCTTCCTTTTGGTCTCATATATCATATAACAAACATATAATATGGTAAAAGACTTATATAAAGTATGAAATAAATATGAAATCTACCACAAAAAATTAATATTTTTTAGGAATTTAAGGCGGAAATGGACGTATTTTTTTCTTTAAATAAATATCTATTTTGTACATTTCAATTTGAATTAGGAACTCCGCGTACAAGTGGTAAGTCATTAACTACATATACACATCCGGTCATATATGTATTACCATTAGGTATTACAAATTACAATAAAATTACAATAACGAATACAGAAAGAGGAGTTTTTAAAATGCGAGATCTAAAAACATATCTCTCCGTGGCACCGGTAGTAAGTACTCTATGGTTCGGGGCTTTAGCAGGTTTATTGATAGAGATCAATCGTTTTTTTCCGGATGCGTTGATATTCCCCTTTTTTTCATTCTAGCTATTGATATGGGAAGGGGGAAGAAGATTAGAGATACAATCAAATATCTGTAACTAATCCCTACCCCTCCCTTCTTTTTTTCTTTGTTTTTTCTTTTTTTACTTATTCTTTCTAAAAAAAAAAAAACAAAGAAAAAGCGGTTTCACCCTCAGTGAAACTATGAACTCGGGCTCAGGCTCAAATTAAATTAATAATAGAACGGAAATGCGGTGGTTGGGGCAACAATATCATACAAGATACTTAACTGAAAATGAAATACTGTACGGCAATTCAAAATTATAAATATAGTTAGAAATCATTATATTACTTATTATTTATTACTATATTGATTGCAACAAAATATTTCTTTCATAATTTGATTTCGAGTTACCTGCTTCTATTTTTGTGTCCTTTCTTCTTCCTTGCTTCGGGTCGGAAAATTAAAGAATTGAGTGAATCAAAAACCAAAGGAGGTTCATGGCTAAGGGTAAAGATGTCCGAGTAACGGTTATTTTGGAATGTACCAGTTGTGTTCGAAATCGTGTTAATAAGGAATCAATGGGCATTTCCAGATATATTACTCAAAAGAATCGACACAATACGCCTAGTCGATTGGAATTGAGAAAATTCTGTCCCTGTTGTTACAAACATACGATTCATGGGGAGATAAAGAAATAGATCGAACCGATCGCTCGTGTGTCAGTCTTCCAAGGAAGATGAAAAATTACATATTATATATAACAATATATATATATAATTTATTTAAATTTTTTTTTTTAATTTATTTAATTTAAATAGAAACAAATAAATATAAACAAACCAAATCCTATTTCGATCGGATCAAAGATGATGTAGAATTAAGAAATAGGATTGGGATTTTCAGGATAAGGAATAAACAAACCATGGATAAATCCAAGCGAATCTTTCTTAAATCTAAGCGATCTTTTCGTAGGCGTTTGCCTCCGATCCAATCGGGGGATCGAATTGATTATAGAAACATGAGTTTAATTAGTCGATTTATTAGCGAACAAGGAAAAATATTATCTAGACGGGTGAATAGATTGACCTTAAAACAACAACGATTAATTACTATTGCTATAAAACAAGCTCGTATTTTATCTCCGTTACCTTTTCTTAATAATGAGAAACAATTTGAAAGAAGCGAGTCAACCGCTAGAGCTGCTGGTCTTAGAACCAGAAAAAAAATAGGTTGACTCTTCAATTGAATTGAATCAAAATAAAATTCCAATCCAAACTCAAATGCGGATTGACGTTTTTTTTTTTGTTCGAAAAATCGTAAAATCGAAATGTCCTGTCGTAAGAAAAAAAATGGGAGAAGAGGAATAAATATTTTTTATTTAACGTCTTTCTTCATTTTGATGACTTTATCATATTTTATCATACTAATTTCTACTCTACCTTCCCAGAGTTCATTCTCCAGGGAACTCCATTTAAACTATTCCAACGGATTCCTTCCAATCTCTTTATTTTATGATCTCATTGGAAATCATATAAAGACAACTCTTATTTAATATAGCTATTTGTGCAAGTATTTTACGATTAAGAAGTAACTGTCTCTTGTACAGATTGTGTATAAATTTACTATAACTGAAGTATACTTTATTCTCGCGAATTACTGCATTTATCCGAGTGATCCACAACCGACGAAAATCTCTCTTTTGTCTACCTCTATCCCGATGAGCCGAAACCAAAGCTCTTATTTTCTGTTGAGTAATAGTACGAGTAAGTCTTGAATGAGCCCCTCGAAAGGTTGATGCAAATAAACGAATTTTTGTTCTACGTCTTCGAGCTATATACCCTCGTTTAATTCTGGTCATTGAATAAATGAAACTTTGATGAATAACTAATCGATTTCCTTTCTTTCAGTTATTCCCTTCCCGTATCCTAGTCCATTAATAACAAAACGGATTCTTCCAATGTATAAAATTTGAATTCCAATGGCTTTTGCTACTATAACCTTCCCGACCACGATTTTTTTTTTTTTTTTTTCTAGGTGAAATGCCTAGAAAAAATTGTATTGATATTAGGTATCAAAAACACATAAAAGTAGTAAATATAAATGGATATAGTGGGTTCCATCGTTTCTATGGTTACTTCTTAAACGGTGAGGTCCTCTCTATACACCGGAGCCCTTCTTTCATTTAATCAATGTTATTGTTAACTTGTACAGTTCACACTCTTTGGCTCTACCCATAATTATCCAGTACGAGGTCTTTCACAATGAGATCTACTTATACAGTAACGGTATTTAATTATGAAGATTAGCTGAGTAGCTGACCCTGTTAGTCCGTTCTTGCAAGAGTAAGGCATAATTTTTCTGCTTTTTTAAATAGTATTTCCCCTGCTTAATGGATATCATTTGCTATCAATGGAGAATTCTTTCTCATCTTAAATTTAAAACGGAGTTGATTGGATTTGCACCAACGGAAACCATACATTTGATACCACAATAGAAGGATAGATCTTTTTGATTTTTAGATATTGAATGGAGTTCTTCCATTCTAGTCTATTCACTGGTACTGATCGTTGATACTGGATCAATTGTTTTCTTTCTTTTGTCCTAGCCCATGATCTGAACGAGTCGCACATACACCCTAGTACATGTTCCTCGTCGCTGAGGACATCCCCCAAGAGCGGGGGATTTCGTGACATTTCTGATTGGCTGTCTTGTGTTTCTAATAAGTTGTTTAATAGTTGGCATATTGAATCATATACATAATGGGCTGGTTTAGATCGATCTTAACCGGATGATTATGAATTATTTTATTTCTATATTAATAGATTAATGAATAGAATATTAAATCCGGTAAGAAGATAAAATCTCAAATCACCAATTCGTCTGAAATTTTTGTTATTTTTTCTTTTTTATTCAGTCGCTACAAGATCAACAATTCCATGAGCTTGGGCTTCTGTTGCTGACATAAAAACATCTCTTTCCATATCTTCGGATACAACCCATAAGGGTTTGCCTGTCCTTTGTACATAAACCCTTGTGACGGTTTCGCGCAGCTTCAAAAGTTCTTCCGCTTCCAAGATAAATTCTCCCGTCTGTGCCTCATAAAAAGAACTAGCAGGTTGATGGATCATTACCCTGATGATATAACATAATAAATGTTTATTCTATCTCGCATGATGATAAGGTGAAGAGATAAAGAATAATAAAATATATAATTGAACAACCGTACAGGCATCTTTTACGCATTGCATACGGCTCTATAATGGAATTCGTTTTTACCTTACTTAAATATCAAATAAATTAAATATAGGGTCTATCAGACTCGGGTTGGTAAATGATCCAATAACCACCCTTCTTTTTGTTTTTGGAGTAGTTCAAAAATACTATGATGGCTCCGTTGCTTTATATATTTATTTCGTCTGTTATTTAGCAATCCCAAAGTTTCTTTTTTTTTTTTTTCAAATAAAAAAACAAGATTTTTTTTATTTTCATATTCTTTCATAACCTAAATATTGTTAAGAGCCTCCCGGCGTGAAAACAAAAAAGTTTGTGACGCTGAAATAGGCCTCCCGATAGATTAGATAAAATCGGAAATACCTTTTATCTCATACTACTCTTTCGATACATAATTTAAGGGTTAAAAAAATTTATCATATCGAATTCGAAGTGCCATGCTATTATTACTTAATATTCATATTTCATATAGCGCGAAGGCATAGTCTTCTTTTTTCTCTCAAATCAAATAAAAAACTCATTGGCGCCAAGCGTGAGGGAATGCTAGACGTTTGGTAATTTCTCCTCCGACCAGAATAAAAGATCCCATTGAAGCGGCTAATCCCATGCATATTGTCTGTATATCTGGTCGCACAAATTGCATAGTATCATAAATAGCTACTCCGGGTATTACCCATCCGCCAGGAGAATTTATAAACAAATATAGATCTTTGGTATCATCCTCTATACTGAGATATACCATAAGACCAATAAGTTGATTCGAGATCTCGCTATCAACCCCTTGGCCTAAAAAAAGTAATCGTTCTCGATAAAGTCGGTTGATTGGGATAAAGTTGTATCCCTTAGAAACCGTACATGCACCTTTTGATGCATACGGTTCAACAAAAATAACGAAAAAAAAAAAAAGAATCAATGTGTAGATGTAGATTCTAGCGCTTTCTTTTATTTTTTTTTTTTTTTTTCATACCAGGCTTTTAACTTATAAAAAGGGGCTTTTCTTTCATTTTTCAAAAAAGATGGGTTTTGGCCTGTTTTGTTTATCTATAAAAAAAAATGACTAAATTTATCTAACTAACTTTTCATTGATGTATTGTTTCATCGAGATACAATCTCAATCGCGATGTAATTTTCTTGTTCCTGAATGGGCTTCTTCAATTTTTTTAGGTTTATGCTCTACTCCGAGTAAAGATCCGCCCGATTTGGATTTGCACATATATGACAAATGCCCCAATACCACGTCCTTTTGCTACGACTTCCTTTTTACAATTTATTTCATGTCTTACAACAGATATTCAATGCATTCATCATATTACTCGATTGATTAACAGTTTGAGATCACTTCTATTATAAATATATAAAGAAATAGAATATGATAGAAATAGTAATCATAAATAGATTTTTTACCGGTTTTTTTCTAAACGGAGCCTGGATACTTCATTTTATTGGCCTAACCAAGATAACCATAAATTATTCTAATTGATAATATTAATCTGTATACCCTCCCGAAAAAATGGATCTAATTGAACTTCACGCTCCAAATTTTTGATAATTCAATCAATCTTTCTTGGGCGAAGGGGAGGATATCTCGATCGGGGAAGAGAATGGGGAAATACCATATGACCCAATATATCTGACAAGTCGCACTATACGTCAATCCACAATGCATCTTCCTCTCCAGGACTTCGAAAAGGTACTCTTGGAACACCAATAGGCATTAAATAAAAGAAAAATTAAGTACTATATCTCACTTTGATGTGAAAGCGTAACAATGGATTTAGTGTCCTACTAATATTGGCCTTTATCATATTTTATCCATAGATTGACTAAGTTTATAAAAAAAGATAAAGAAGACAAAATGAATAAAGGAAAATTATTACAAATAAGTCCTTTGAATGATGAACAAATATATATATGCATTCACTCATATAAAATGGTATCAACTCCCCTACCATTGCGTATTGGTACTTATCGGGTGTAGAATAGATCTGCTTCTTTTTGTTCCTACGAACAAAATAGTTTCATTATTACTAAAAGTAATTGAAAAGAATCAAACAAATCAAACAAATATTAATTCTTTCCCCAAGATAATCCACTAAAAAGAGGGTCCACAGCATAGTTTTTTCCAATGCAATAAAGTTACATTGTGTCTATTTTTCATTGATAAAGGGGTATTTCCATGGGTTTGCCTTGGTATCGTGTTCATACCGTCGTATTGAATGATCCCGGTCGTTTGATTTCTGTCCATATAATGCATACAGCTCTGGTTGCTGGTTGGGCCGGTTCGATGGCTCTATACGAATTAGCAGTTTTTGATCCTTCTGATCCTGTTCTTGATCCAATGTGGAGACAGGGTATGTTCGTTATACCCTTCATGACTCGTTTAGGAATAACCAATTCATGGGGCGGTTGGAGTATCACAGGGGGTACTGTAACGAATCCGGGTATTTGGAGTTACGAAGGTGTGGCCGGGGCACATATTGTGTTTTCGGGCTTGTGCTTTTTGGCAGCTATCTGGCATTGGGTGTATTGGGATCTAGAAATATTTACTGATGAACGTACAGGAAAACCCTCTTTGGATTTGCCTAAGATCTTTGGAATTCATTTATTTCTATCAGGGGTGGCTTGCTTTGGTTTTGGTGCATTTCATGTAACAGGATTGTATGGTCCTGGAATATGGGTGTCCGATCCTTATGGACTAACTGGAAGGGTACAATCCGTAAATCCAGCGTGGGGTGTGGAGGGTTTTGATCCTTTTGTTCCGGGAGGAATAGCCTCTCATCATATTGCAGCAGGGACCTTGGGCATATTGGCGGGTCTATTCCATCTTAGTGTACGTCCACCTCAACGCCTATACAAAGGATTACGTATGGGAAATATTGAAACCGTCCTTTCCAGTAGTATTGCTGCTGTCTTTTTTGCCGCTTTTGTAGTTGCTGGAACTATGTGGTATGGTTCAGCAACTACCCCGATTGAATTATTTGGTCCCACTCGTTATCAATGGGATCAAGGATACTTCCAACAAGAAATATATCGAAGAATTGGTGCTGGGTTGGCTGAAAATCAAAGTTTATCTGAAGCTTGGTCTAAAATTCCCGAAAAACTAGCTTTTTATGATTACATCGGCAATAATCCGGCAAAGGGGGGGTTATTCAGAGCGGGCTCAATGGACAACGGGGATGGAATAGCTGTTGGGTGGTTAGGACATCCTATCTTTAGAGATAAAGAGGGGCGCGAACTTTTTGTACGTCGTATGCCTACTTTTTTTGAAACATTTCCGGTTGTTTTGGTAGACGGAGACGGAATTGTTAGAGCCGATGTTCCTTTTAGAAGGGCGGAATCTAAATATAGTGTCGAACAAGTAGGTGTAACTGTCGAGTTCTATGGCGGCGAACTCAACGGAGTCAGTTATAGCGATCCCGCTACTGTGAAAAAATATGCTAGACGTGCTCAATTGGGTGAGATTTTTGAATTAGATCGTGCTACTTTGAAATCCGATGGTGTTTTTCGTAGCAGTCCACGGGGTTGGTTTACTTTTGGACATGCTTCGTTTGCTTTGCTCTTCTTCTTCGGACACATTTGGCATGGTGCTAGAACCTTGTTTCGAGATGTTTTTGCTGGTATTGATCCAGATTTAGATGCTCAAGTGGAATTTGGAGCATTCCAAAAACTTGGAGATCCAACTACAAGAAGACAAGTAGTCTGATACAATATGCTTTGTTACTTGTTACTTTTCATTTTTATTTTCTTTTTGTGATTTTTAGATGGGGTACCAGATAAATCTTGATTTGAATCACTGCCTTTTCTTTGACTCTTGTTCTTTATTTATCCGGGAGACGATCCCAAATAAACAGGTATGGAAGCTATAATTGTAAACCACGATCGAATCTATGGAAGCATTGGTTTATACATTCCTTTTAGTCTCAACTCTAGGAATAATTTTTTTCGCTATCTTTTTTCGAGACCCGCCTAAAGTTCCAACTAAAAAGTAAAAAGGTGAAATGATTTGTCATTATCTCAATTGAAGTACGGATCCTCCCAATATTGGGAGGATCCGTACTTCAACTAGTCCCCGTGTTCCTCGAATGGATCTCTTAGTTGTTGAGAGGGTTGCCCAAAAGCAGTATATAAGGCGTACCCAGTAAAACTTACAAGTAAACCAGATAAAAAGATGGCAACTAGGGTTGCTGTTTCCATGATTATATAGTTTTAAGACATTATAAAGTTTTAAGACCACAATGGATCTATGATAAGATCATTTATTTACAACGGAATGGTATACAAAGTCAACAGATCTTACTGAATATAAAATATTATGGCTACACAAACCGTTGAAGGTAGTTCTAGATCTGGCCGCCCAAAACGAACTAATGCGGGGAGTTTATTGAAACCATTGAATTCAGAATATGGTAAAGTAGCTCCTGGGTGGGGAACTACTCCTTTGATGGGTCTCGCAATGGCTCTATTCGCGATATTCCTATCTATTATTTTGGAGATTTATAATTCTTCCATTTTACTGGATGGAATTTCAATGAATTAGATTCCCAAGAACCATTAACTGGCTTTTTCAATACAAAGTGAAGCGTTTAGGTTTCTGATTTTTATCCCATTCTATTTTGGTAGTTTGACCGTGGAATTTCTTTGTTTCTGTATTTCCGGAATATGAGTGTGTGACTTGGTATAAATGATCCTATGGATAGTACAGAGAATGGGTCTGTCATCTTGATAGAGATGGTTTTACTTCGTCGGATATTCATTCTAGTATCTGGAGCACGGAATATATGAAATAGATTACTATTAGAACTATGATTCATACTTAATAGTCAGACCTCGTGTCCGGACTTCGAAAAATTTTTTCAAAGAGTTAGAAGTTATAAATAGAAATATTTTGATTCTTTCAAACTTTCGTTTATGCTTATTTTGATCAAAGGACAAAACAAAGGTTTCTTTGGTTTGTATTTTTAGTCATTATATCTATTCATTGAATAAGTGATGATCCAATGGTTCTTACTCAGGGAATTTTGGGACTTAGACTTAGTTTGAAAGGGTTTTATTGAATCATCGTGGTTTTAGTATGAATCTGAGGTTTTAATCAATTCATAGGGTCTTAACAAGAGAATTCCTATCAATAATAAAGAAAACAGCAGTAAAGCCGCATTACACATAAATAACACCAAAGAAAATAGGTAAATAGAAGATTCAAGAGGCCTATAACGATCAATATATAGACGAATGAGCCGACTTGATTTTTTGGCATTATAACCACAAAGAAGAGCTTTCGGATTTTTATTCTTTAGTATCTTCAAAAAAAAATTGAATCATAAATCATAGAATTAAAAAATTTCAAACTTTATATTACACACATCCGTTAGAACTAGTATTTGGGTGTTTCTGTTTGAGCCGTACGAGATGAAATTTTCATATACGGTTCTCCGGGGGGGTCCCCTTGATTTACCTATCTCAATAAAATCTATGATTGGTTCGAAGAACGTCTTGAGATTCAGGCAATTGCCGATGATATAACTAGTAAATATGTTCCTCCTCACGTCAACATATTTTATTGTCTAGGGGGAATTACGCTTACTTGTTTTTTAGTACAAGTAGCTACCGGGTTTGCTATGACTTTTTATTATCGTCCGACCGTTACGGAGGCCTTTGCTTCTGTTCAATATATAATGACTGAAGCTAATTTTGGTTGGTTAATCCGATCAGTTCATCGATGGTCGGCAAGTATGATGGTCCTAATGATGATCCTGCACGTATTTCGCGTGTATCTCACCGGCGGCTTTAAAAAACCTCGTGAATTGACTTGGGTTACAGGTGTGGTTTTGGGTGTATTGACCGCATCTTTTGGTGTAACTGGTTATTCCTTACCTCGGGACCAAATTGGTTATTGGGCAGTAAAAATTGTAACAGGCGTACCAGACGCTATTCCTGTAATAGGCTCGCCTCTGGTAGAGTTATTACGCGGAAGTGCTAGTGTAGGACAATCCACTTTGACTCGTTTTTATAGTTTACACACTTTTGTATTACCTCTTCTTACCGCCGTATTTATGTTAATGCACTTCCCAATGATACGTAAGCAAGGTATTTCTGGTCCTTTATAAAGAATATATACCATCTTGTAATCAATCATCTATCACTTGGGGTAGGAACACTAGTAT